CTTACTGATAGGATGCCCTAATGCGTTACAAAACCGCGCCTTAGTCAATGATCCAATCAGATGAATAATTGGAACGGTCGTATCGACCTTCTTCATAGAATTATCTATTAGAAATGAATTTTCTAGCATTTGACTCCGTACCAACAAAGAATTTAGTCGCACACCGGAAAGATAGCCCAGAAAGTTAATAGCGTACTTGCCTAAGTATAAGTGGTTTAGCTGAACCCTTCCTGGTTGAGAAGACGCGTGAAAATGCCATTGCCATAAACCGACAAGGTAATATTTCCATTTATTCATCAGAAGAGGCGTATCCTTTGAAGCCAAAATGGATTTTCCTTGATATCTAACATAATGCATGAAAGGATCCTTGACCAACCCTAAGATGTCCTGAAAATCTTTAGCAAAGACTTCGACAAGATGTTCGACTTTTCCATAGAAATACGTTCGCTCAACGAGGACTTGAAAGGATGTTGATTGTAAATGAGACGATTGGTTACAGAGAAAAAAGAGGATGGATTCATATTCATATACATGAGAATTATATAGAAACAATAACAATCTTGGATTACTTTTTAAAAAAACAGAAATAGAGTTCTTTGGAGTAATAAGACTGTTCGAATTAAAATACTCGTGGAGAAAGAACCGTAATAAATGTAAAGAAGAGGCATCCTTTACCCATTCGCGAAGGGTTTGAACCAAGATTTCGGGACAAATGGGGTAGGGTATTCGTACATCTAACACATAATTTAAATGGGACAATTTATCCTCGAAAAAAGGAAATATTGAATGAATTGATTGGAAATTAGGCGATTTTTCAATTTCTTTCCCTTCTAAAAAAGCCACCAACCGTAGGGAAAATGGAATTTCCACCACAGCAGCAAATACCTCTGATATAATTTGAGAATATAACTTATTGTTGTGCCCAAAAATCGGATTTTGATTCGAATCATTAGCAGCAATACTCAAATTAATCCGTTGATACATTCTAGTAATTAACCGTTTCACACTTAGTGAACTAGATTTATTGTCATAAAACCCACCTTCCAATGACATCATCGAGCTATTTAAACCATGATCATGAGCAAGTACATAAATATACTCCCGAAAAAGAAGTGGGTATAGGAAGTCGTGTTGTTGAGATCTATCTAGTTCTAAATATACTTGAAATTCCTCCATTTGAAATTCGATTAAAAACAAAGGTAAGGGATTTAGTGAGCGATCAAACGATACATAGTGCGATACGGTGAAAACAAAGTATTGTAGTAAAAAAGTGGATACCTTGAAAATGGGTAGACTCATCACCGGATTCTCTATCCTCTCATTTTGAGTTAATTTAATTGGTTTATGTTTGTTATAGTTATAGTATAACTAAGTGGTTAGAAACCCTTTATTTTTTCACTCCAATCGCTCTTTTGATTTTGGAAAAAAAACAACTATATTTATCAATATACTGCTTCTTCTACACATTCAGTTACAACCCATAATAGGGACCCGCTAATACTTAGGACTCATTAAATAAATCGATAATCCCCTCATGGGAAAACCTTTCCCCGCGTTAGGAACTAATATCTTTTTAACGTTTAATTAGATCGGATAATCATTCAAATTAAGAACCGAAGCTCGTTACTTTTTGTTTCCCTATAATTGGAACCCTAGGGCTCTATCCATTTATTAACTCGACCCAACTCTTAATAATTATATTTATTTTGTTCCGCGCCAAGAATTCAAACTTGGTTTTATAGCGATTGAACAAGAATAAAATATTCTCAAAATTATCCATTGATACGACATGCTGTTTTTTCCATTCATTCCTTTCAGGATCAGTCGCAGTCTTACAAACTCTCCCGAAGATTTGGACGAATTCTTTGCTTCATAGAAATGTGTAAAAGATGCTAGCCGTACTTAAAAGCCGAGTACTCTACCGTTGAGTTAGCAACCCAAATAATTCGAATGGGTAGATAGAATCGGAATAAAAAAAAATAAAAAAAAAAAAGGAATTTCAAAACGGAATCAAAAAATGAAATTAGCAAGAACTCGAATCAAAAAAATTTCTAATCGATTTTGAACATAAAAAAAAGACAACCAAAACCTATGGAACGGAGATAAATGGGCCCATTTCTCCATGAGAAAATTATATTTGTTCACTACAATATTGTCAATATGACATTGAATATTGAATAGCAAGATTGAGAAAATACTAAAAACATACAATAACAAAAACAAAAAGAGTTAATTGGTTATTTATTAAATTGAATTCAAATCCAAATAACAAATCAAATTATATATTAATAAATAGATATAATAAATATGGAAATTAATAAATAATATCTAAAGAATTAGATAAATAAAAAACTTTAAGAATACTTTTTTAGAGTTTTAGAGAAAGACTTCAAAAAAAAACCGAAAAGAAATAGGTCTGAATAGAACAAAAGGGGGGATAGTAAAGAAAAAATTATACAAAACTAGATAAAGCGCATCCACACCCTCTTTTTTGTTCTATTCCTTAATAGAATTTCGTTTGATTAAGACTAACTTCTGTAAAAACCCCCGCTTTCTGTGAAATATCATGAACGGTTCCTGTAGGTTGAGCGCCCTTGGCAAGGAAATATAGAATAGCAGGAACATTTAAATGGGTTTGATTATTTATCGGATCATAAAAACCCACTTTCCGAAGATCTCTTCCTTCTCTTCGGGATCGACCATCAATTGCAACGATTCGATAAACGGCTCATTGGGATAGATATAGATGAACAGTACCCCCCCTAGAAACGTATAAGAAGTTTTCTCCTCGTACGGCTCGAGAAAACAAAATGGTTCGAAGTGATAGTTATGTCTATGTATAGAATTAGAATGTCAAATAGATCTATAAAATAATCAAATCAATTAGAGATTTAAGTTATTCTTTTTTTGTTTCTTTGTCATTTTCAAAAGAAACAAAAAAAGAATTCGTACTCTCATAACTCAAGTTAGATAAGTTTCAACGCCCAGCCGAAAATCCTTAGGCATTTCCTTTTTTGAGCGGTCTCAAGCCCCTTTTTTGTTTGTCTCGTTTCGAATCGAATCCATTTTTGGATTGGATTGAATTGTTGAGACAATTGAAAAATGGTATTTCCTTGTTCCAGGATCCTTTATCTTTGCTTTGAATCATTAGGTTTAGACATTACTTCGGTGATCTTTAACGTTTTTTATTTTAAAAAATGGCAGCAACACACCCCCTTTTGATTTCTTTCTATCAAAGAATCATACGAACAATTGATTCCTACAGGATACACTTTTGGTAGAAAAAGTTTTCCCAATTCCAACAAATTTTCCCCTTGCTTTTGGATTTCAAAATTGCTCGAATCAGATCCTTTCGATTTCTATATCGAAAATTTACTTACGAAGTTTTTTCCAACTTATTGATTGGTATTAACCCTAGATCCGTGCCCCTGAGAAAGGAATAAATACTTTATACTCGAGCTCCATCCTGTACTAGTTCCATTACCCCCCCAAAAAAACTTGAGGATTCTAATAGAACAGAAGAAAAAATGTCGAGCCAAGAGCCCATTCATATAAAATCGAAAATGGTGGATGTAAAAAACAAATCCACAGCGGATCATGTCCTTCAAGTCGCACGTTGCTTTCTACCACATCGTTTCAAACGAAGTTTTACCATAACATTTCTCTAGTTTGGAACCGGTATGTAATTGATTCCAGTATGGAATCATGAATAGTCATTGCTTCGGTCGATACACAGACTTTTTTCCTTGTATATGAAGGGAATATTTAGGTTGTTAGTCGTTCATCCGGAATCCTGAAATGAAAAAGAAAATCAGAATTACAAAAATGGGCGATTTCCGTATCTATCAGATTAGACTGAACAATTTTCGTTGGAAGTAATTATGTATATTGTATGTTAAATATTTAATTTAACAGGAAGATAAGGGCTCACAAATCTTAAAAAGCAAAAGGACGTTATCTCTGAAATAGAAGGATAGCAATCCATGCATATAAGCCTTTCCTCAAATTATGTGTCGTTTCTTTGGCTTGGGCTTCAGATTCAATAATCTTTCCCCAAATTCAAAATAAAATAAATAAAATAGAAAATAAAGTAAATAGTATAAAATTCAAGTAAATAGACTATATGAATAACCCCCGTCTCAATTGTTATTCCAGAGATTTACAATTATTCATTAAAAAAAGACCAAGACCGCAAAATTTGGGTTAGAATCAAAGAGCCTCCATTCCATATAGAGCGGGATTATTGGTTAATGAAATTTGGACCGACACCGATATTCAAATCGGTATCTTTCATTGCTCACTAACTCTTACCTACTCCCACCCCGAATTCTTTCTGTGGGAATCCTAAATAAATAAAAAAAAAAAAAGATCCCATTTTACGGAATGCTAGACTATTTTGTATAGATACAAAGACAAAAGGGCCCAGATTAAGTCATTGTTTCCTTTCTAATTTGTTGTTTTTTATTTTAATCTAACCTAGTCTTACTTAAGAGACTTAATCCCGAATTCAATCAGTACCAGGAATACCCTCTTGTTTAGAATTCCGAAATGAAAAGAGAATAATTGGGATTCTAAAAAGATAGGAATGGGGAGGCTTTCCCATTTCGATTTAGAATGGATCTTTGAAAATTCAATTCGAGGGGGGGGCGTCAGACTTTTCTACGAAACTCGCTTAAATATGAAAGTGAATGAAAGAGGAAGAGGGGGGCATACGCAAAAACGCCCATCCAACGTTTTTTAATTCAAACTCTTGTGATCGATGTTCCCCGCTTGCGGGGACCACAAATGCATTCAGTTCCATTTTCGTATTATTTGGATTCGATTCAATTTGTGAAAAAAGATCTGGTTGAGAAAATAATTTTTTTAATTCGAAAAAAAAAAAAAGAAAAAGACGTACACGTATATTTTATCAATATATACTTAAGAGGGTTGCTCAAACGGGAATTGAAAATTTTTATTCTGCCCGGTCTGGGACGGAAGGATTCGAACCTCCGAATACCGGGACCAAAACCCGTTGCCTTACCACTTGGCGACGCCCCATTTCAATTTCGATTTGGTACTAATAAAGAGTACCAGTGGTATTGGCTGTTCGTCAATTCCAGTCCAAAGCCCCAAAATTCGATTCTGATTTTAGTGTTAGGATTTTGACACATATAGGTGTAAAATACAACTTAATTTATTGATCATTACATAGAATTCAATTAAGATATTGTATGAAAGTATGATTTCTTCAATTCTCACACGAGAATAGAAGGATTTTTGTTTTGATTGGGTCGGTTCCAAGAAGTTTTTTTTGTCTACCTTACTTTCTTTTCTTCATTTTTATCTTATATCAATAAGATATTAATAACTCAATCAAAATAAAATTATCTCCAAGAACAAAATGTTTGTTATGCTTAATATCTTTAGTTTAATGTATATCTGTCTTAATTCTGCCCTTTATTCGAGTAGTTTTTTATTCGCTAAATTACCCGAGGCCTACGCTTTTTTGAATCCAATTGTAGATGTTATGCCAGTAATACCTGTTCTATTTTTTCTCTTAGCCTTTGTTTGGCAAGCTGCTGTAAGTTTTCGATAAGATCTTTAATATTGTGCTAGAAAAATTCATGATTTATTCTAGTTCGAAAAAAAAAAAATTCTAACAATTAATAAATAAGAGCAGATGAGTCTTACAATATGAACGAACCCCCGCCTCAATTCAAACATTCAAACAATGAAATTCTTGGGGAACCGCGATCCATTTTGATCCCCCATTTGCTATTTGCAATTTTGACCCTTTTTCACTGAAACCATCTTATATTAGAGCCAACCAAAATGTAGAATTCTAATTGTGTGAATTTAATTTATGAAAACGATTTTCTATTTAGAGAATCAAATTCTAAAAAGAACTTCATTTCTTGATGTCAAAATTGGATATGTAGTATAAAAATAGAGAATCTATTCTCTTTTTCCTTTTCCCCAAAAACCTGATTTGGAGATTGTGTAATGCTTACTCTCAAACTCTTTGTTTACACCGTAGTGATATTCTTTGTTTCGCTCTTCATCTTCGGATTCCTGTCTAATGATCCAGGGCGTAATCCCGGACGCGAAGAATAAAAAAGGAAGGAGTTGCTTACTTTATTCGTATAAACGTTCTTAGGATTTTTTGATTCCCAGTTACTATTAAAAATAAAGTAAAAGTGTTCGCTAAAGTTAAATTTGAAAAATACCAAGCCATCGCCCGAAACGGAAAGAGAGGGATTCGAACCCTCGGTACGAAGAACTCGTACACCGGATTAGCAATCCGACGCTTTAATCCACTCAGCCATCTCTCCTAATTGAAAATAAAAAAAAAAAAAAATGACTATGTTACATTACACAAAAAATAATGCTTGAAAAAGCCCGTCTTTACTTGATTTTCTATCTTTACTTTCTATATTCTCTTCTATATTCTCTAGAAGAGAATATAGAAAGTAAATTGATTATATAGCTCATAGAAAATATAGCTTATAGAATTTCTTTTTTTTTATTGTCTTTTGTATTCTATTATATAAATAGATATAACTTTTATCAGCAATTCCATTTCTATCATTTTTCGAAAATTAAAATAAAGAAAGTATTCGAAAGAGATAAAATAGAAAAAAATAAAGAAAAGAATATCTCTTTAATTTCGTTCAACGGGGCCTTTTTTATTTCCACTTCCACGGCCTGGCCTGGTCAGTACCCAGCCGGGCCTTTTTTTGTTCTAATGACCCATACCGCTGAACCGTAGAAAGGGTGCGAACCATACCATAAAAAAACGATTTATTTGAATTTGATTTGAAAACCACAAAATGAAATCCTTGTTATTGTATTCAAAGGAACAATAAAAAGAAGGACTATTTCCATTCTTTTGATTGAATCAAGAATCCAAATTTGTATTTGGTGTGTGGATAAAAGTTATTTTGTCGAGCCATATCTGTCAAAATTCGTCCAACAAAAGAAATTGTTTTGAATTATTAAATTTAGTTATTTAAACGAAATAACTCCTCCTTTACGAGGACTCCTGACAAAGACGTCAACGTTCTAATTTCCAATTTTCATTTCATGATTATTTTAAATTTATGTCCTATCTTGATTACATCTGATTCTCTTGTTCGACAAAGGGCCCTTTTTATACAATAATCGCATTGTAGCGGGTATAGTTTAGTGGTAAAAGTGTGATTCGTTCAATTAATCCCCTTAATAGTTAAGGGGTCCTTCAGTTTAATTGATATTTCAATCAAAAACTTTATTTCTTAAAAGGATTCAATTTTAATCCTTTCACTCTCAAATTTAAATAAAAGATTCGGAGAAAAATATCCGTTCTCGTGATTTGTATCCAAGAGTCAATTCGAAATTGACAATTTGGATTATGAAATTGCGAAACATAATTTTGTTTTTTGTTTTTGAATTGGATCAATACTTCCAATTTTTTAAGTATAAGTAAAGGATCCATGGATAAAGATAGAAAAGTCTAGTTCGAATCGTAACTAAATCTTC